TTTAAATTAATAAATTTTTGATCTTTCTTGTATTTTCAAAATACAAACTTTATATAAGCTAATTAATTAATTAAATTAATTTTTTGGGTCCTTTCGTACTACAAAAAATATTTTAAGGATAGAAACCAACCTGGCTCACGCCGGTCTTAACTCAAATCATGTAAGTTTTTAAAGGTCGAACAGACCTAATATTTTAATTTTTTTCTATTAAAATTTTACTTAATTCAACATCGAGGTAGCAATTACTTTTTTCGATTAGGTCTCTTAAAAAGTTTAACTCTGTTATCCCTAAGGTAATTTTTTCATTTTATCTTTTTAGGATCAAATTATCTTTATATTGTTATAATAATAAAAAATTTTTATTTTTTAACTTCCCCAGTTAAATTATTTTGTTTTTAATATTTTTTTATATTTTTAAATTCTATAGGGTCTTATCGTCCTTTAAATATATTTAAGCCTTTTAACTTAAAAGTTAAATTCAATTTTAAAAATAAAAAAAGTTAGCTTTTCGTTTTACCTTTCATTCTAGCCTTCAATTAAAAGACAAGTTATTATGCTACCTTAGCATTTTATGGCTGTTTAAATTTCACTGAGCAGGTTGTATTTCAAATATATTCTAGAAACAATGTTTTTGTTAAACATTCGAAAGCTGTTTTGCCGAGTTCTTATATTTTTTTTTAAGGATTTACTTATTTTTTAATTTTTTTTTTTAAAAATGGTTTTTTATATTTTTATAAACACTTAATTTTTATAAAATTTTTTTTTTAAAATTAAAATTTTTAATTTTTTTGGTTAATTTAATTCCTTTTTTTTTAAAAAATTTAAAATTATTCTCTTTTTTAAAGCTAATCCCTTAAAAAATTTTTTAACTATTATTTTTTTAAGTTAAATAAATTGAATTTATTTCTAAAAAAACTAGATATCATAAAAGTTGTAAATTTTTTATTTCTAAAAACTTTTTTTTATAACGTTAAAATGTTAATCACAATAGTTTTTAGATCCTTTTTTTTCGAGATTTATAAATATTTTTATATTTCTAAAAATCATGATACACAAGGAACAAATTTTTATTTTTTCTTTTTAATTATTATTTTTCCTTTTCAGTACTAATTTTATTTAATTTTTTCTATAAAAAAAATTTAGGTTATTGTGTTAATTTAGTTAGAATTTTTAATTCATTTGTACTATTAACAATAGTAAGCCTCTTTTTGGCTTTAACTAATTTTCTATTTTTAATTTTAATGAATTTTCTATTTTTAATTTTAATGAATTTTCTATTTTTAATTTTAATGAATTTTCTATTTTTAATTTTAATGAATTTTCTATTTTTAATTTTAATGAATTTTCTATTTTTAATTTTAAAAATAGTAAAATTTTAAATTAAAACATAGTAAAATTTTAAATTAAAACATAGTAAAATTTTAAATTAAAACATAGTAAAATTTTAAATTAAAACATAGTAAAATTTTAAATTAAAACATAGTAAAATTTTAAAGCTATATTCTTCGTATTGATCCTTTTCTTGATTCAGAGATTATAATTACAAAAACTATAATTAGTAAAAGTAAAATTATTATAAATGTTCTTGTTATTATTCTCTTTCTATAAATAGAAATTAAAAGAGTTTTTATTTCTATTTTCGATATTTTTAAAAAAGACTCCTGTTTATTACCTCAAAAGATTAATATTCTGGGTAAAAAAACTATTTTGTTTTTAAAAAAAAATGGTTCTTTAGAATTTATTAAACTAATTATATAACAAAATAATATTAAAATACCTCCTAAATAAATTATAAATACTAAAAAACTAAATCATGAAATCGAAAATATTATCCTGATTATTAACGAAATTAGGATGGATTGTAAAATTACTAGAAATCCTAAAATAATAGGGTGTCTCGAGTTTACAATAAAAATAAATGTTAAGGATAGTATTACTCAAATAATTATCTTTACTAAGAAAATTGAATTTATTTTTTATTAGTTATCTAAAATTCAGGATTTTTTTTCTTTTTAAAATTTGCAATTTTATGTTTTTTATAAACTACAGAATTAAACATATGATTAGATATTTTTTTGTTATAATCTACATTTATTTCATTAATAAAAATTCTTTTATAAATTCCCTTTTGATCTTGGAGTCTATTTCTCTTATTATTTTTTTCGTTCTAGTATTATATATATATATATTGTTCTCTTTAAAATTTATTTTATTTTATTTCGTTTTTATTGTTTCTGAAAGATCTATTGGTCTTTCTATTTTGGTTAAATTTATTAAGTTTTATGGTCTTAATAATTTTAAATCTATAAATGTTTCAATATTTTAAATTTTTCTTTCTTTTTTTTTGTTCTCCTTTTTTTTTTTATATTTAATAATTGATGATTTTTTCTTCTTTTTATACTCTTTTTTTATCCTTTTTTTTTTACTTTTAATTTTGATGTTTCTTTCTTGAGAAAAAATTCTTATATATGTTTAGATAATTTTTCTTTTTGTATAGTTATTTTAACCTTTTGAATTGTTTTTTTAAGAGTTTTTTCTAGAGTTTATCTTATTTACGATTATTATTCTTTTAATTTCCTTTTAGTTTTTTGAATGCTAATATTGTTTCTTTTTTTTTTTTTTGTTGTTTCTAATTTTTTTTTCTTTTTCTTCTTTTTTGAATCTACTTTATTTCCCACTTTTTTTTTAATTTTAGGTTGAGGAAATAATTATGAACGTATATTTTCTGGGTTTTATTTGTTTTTTTATACTCTTTTTAGTTCTATACCTATATTATTCTCTATTTTTTATGTTTTAAATCTAAATAATTCCGGGGTTTTTATATTTTTAGATCTGAGTTTTGGTTGTTTAAATTTAGTTTATTTTTTTTTAGTTATTTCTTTTTTAGTAAAAATTCCAATATTTTTGGTTCATTCTTGATTACCCAAGGCTCATGTTGAAGCTCCTGTTTCTGGTTCTATAATTTTAGCTGGGGTTTTATTAAAAATGGGTGGTTATGGAATTTTTCGATTATCTTTTTTGTTAAAATATTTTTTCTCTTTTAGTTTGGTTTGAATTTATATTAGTATTTGGGGTGGTCTCGTAAGAAGTTTTATTTGTTTACGACAGGTTGATTTAAAATCTTTAATCGCTTTTTCTTCCGTTTCTCATATAAGTCTAGTAATTATTGGTTTAATAATTTTTTTTGATTTGGGTGTAATTGGTAGGTTAATATTGATGATTTCTCATGGTTTATGTTCTTCTGGTATATTTTATTTAGCTAATGTTATTTATGAACGTTCTGGGACTCGTAGAATTTTTTTAAATAAGGGTCTTATATCAATTTTCCCTTCTTTATCTTTATGGTGATTTATTTTATGTTCTTTTAATATAGCTGCTCCTCCTTCTTTAAATTTAATTAGGGAAATTTTTTTATTTAGAGCATCAGTATCTTGAAATTATTTGTCGGTTTTTTTTCTTATACTTTTTTCATTTATTGGTGGAGCTTATAATCTTTTTTTATTTACATTTTTAAATCATGGTAAAGTTTTTTCTAATCTTAATTTTTTTAATCCTTGTTATATTCGTGAATATCTTGTATTATTTTTACATGTTTTTCCTATTTCTTTTTTGTTTTTAAGGTTAGAATTGTTTTATTATTTTGTTTTAGTTTAAAAAAAAACGTTGATTTGTGGAATCAAAAATATAATATTATACAAAATTATAAATTTTTTCAATTTTTTATATCTAATTATATCTCCAATGTTCCTTATTTCTGGACTTTTTATATTCTTTCTTTCTTTCTTTTTTTTTTCCCAAAATTTTAGAATTTTGGTCTATTGAAGGTTTTATTATTCTTCTTTTTCTATTAATTTTCCCTTTTACTTTGATTTTATTTCTTGTTTATTTATGTCTTTAGTTCTTTTTATTAGTGGATCAATTATTCTTTATTCAGATTATTATATAAAGCATGAATTTTATAAGATTCGTTTTTTTTTTTTAATATTTTTTTTTGTTGTTTCTATAATTTTTTTAATTTTATGTCCTAATATTTTTTGTATACTCTTGGGTTGGGATGGATTAGGTTTAATTTCTTATTGTTTAGTTATTTACTACCAAAATTATAAATCTTTTTGTTCAGGTATAATTACTGCTTTAACAAATCGTGTTGGAGATGTTTTCATTTTATCTTGTATTTCTTTTTTTTTTAGGTTTGGTAGATTTAATTATATAAACTTTTTAAATTTAAAAGATTTAGGTTTTATTGGATTTTTTTTTATTATTGCTGCAATGACAAAAAGAGCTCAGATTCCTTTTTCAGCTTGGCTTCCCGCTGCAATAGCAGCTCCAACACCAGTTTCTTCTTTAGTTCATTCTTCCACTTTAGTAACTGCTGGAGTATATATTTTAATTCGATACAATTTTTTTTTAACTGAAAACATAAAGTCTTTTCTTATTTGTATTTCTCTTTTAACTATATTAATATCTGGTTTTTCTGGCATATTTGAATTTGATTTAAAGAAAATTATTGCTCTTTCCACTTTAAGACAATTAGGATTTATAATTTCTTCAATTTGTTTGGGTTATTCTGAATTAGCTTTTTTTCATTTAATTACTCATGCTTCATTTAAAGCTCTTCTTTTTATATGTGCTGGTTTATTTATTCATAGATTTTTTGACGTTCAAGATATTCGTTTATATGGATTTATAAAAAGGAACAATTATTTAATTATATCTTTTTTTAATATTGCTAATTTATCTTTATGTGGTTTTCCCTTTTTATCTGGTTTCTTCTCTAAAGATTTAATTTTGGAGCTTATAATAATAAAAATAATGGGTTATCTTATATTTTTTTTTTATTGTTTAGGTACTTTTTTAACTGTTTTTTATAGATTTCGTTTATTTATTTTTTTATCTTTGAAAAAGGTGTTTTATTATCAAGTTGAATCTAATTTAAAATCTTTAGGTGTTCAAAAATCAATATTTCTTTTATTGTTTTTTTCTGTATCTCTTGGATATTTGGGTTCTAATTTGTTTTTCTTTCATTATAACTATATTGTTTTACCTTTTATTTTGAAAATTTTTGTATCTTTATTATGTTTATCAAGTTTCTTATTATCTTATTATTTTTCTTATTCTTATTGATTGTTAAATAATTTCTTTATTTTATTTTTTGGTCAAATATGATTTTTAGGTTTTTTAAAAACCGACTTCTTAAAACCCTTTTCTTTTTTTTTTTCTTATGTAAATTCTAAAATTTTAATTGGTTTTATTGAATCTAATTATGGTCGTTCTTCTTCTTTACTTTTAAGAAGTTTATCTTTTTATATAAACAACTTTTTAAAATCTTCATTCTATATATTTTTTATTTTTTTTTTATATTTTATTTTATTTATCTTATTTTTTTTCAGTTTTTAATATGTAGATATATAATTTTGATTTACAAAATCAACGTTTTTTTTAAACTATAAAAACTTTTTTTAATCTTTATTTTAAAAAATTATACTATACTCATTTTCTAAAAATTATACTATACTCATTTTCTAAAAATTATACTATACTCATTTTCTAAAAATTCAGCTTTTAAAAAAAAAAAATGAAAAAATAAAATTGTATATAATAAGTGGTGGGGAATACTATACTATAAATTAAAAAAAAAAAAAAAAAAAAATTATTATTCCGCTCATTTTCGGTTGGCATTTTTTTTTAAAAAAAAAATTATTCAAATTTTTCATTTTTTTTGATATTTTTTAAAAAAATGCCCTGTATGTTTAGCTTGGATTTCTTATATCGGAAAAAAAAAGATCAAATTTTTGACATTTTTTGAGAAAATGTTCTGTATGTTTAGCTTGGATTTCTTATATCTGGAAAAGTTGTATTTTTCTCTTTAATGATATAAATTTATAATAAAATCAAGAAAAAGGCTAAACTAATTTAGCAATTTAACTTTGACAAAGTTATATTATATTTAATTACTTTTTCAATATATTTATTTTATATTATTTTGTCTAAAAGATTTTAACTTTTATTAAAAATTTCAAAAATTTTTGTATTATTATACTAAAACTAAATTTTTTTTAAATTTTTTTTTATCTCAATTTTTAAAATGATTAATCTTTAATTTGTGGCTTTAAAAATATTTATTTTATCTTTTAGGTCTAAACTAAATGCATTTTTCTGCTATAAAGCCTAAGGTAAAAGTCTTATTGGACTAAAATTAAATTAGAAGTTTAATATTTATTTACCTAAATCTATTAAAATTAAATATAATTTTTCATTAACTTTATATTTTATTGTTTATTGATAGTCAGAGTCATCAGAATAAAGAGTTAATAGTATACAAAATACATAAGCTTGAATGATTGCTACCCCTAGTTCTAGTGATCTTAATATTCTTTGTACTAAAGTTAAAATTATAACTAAAATTATATTTGATGAAACTATTCTATTTCCTAATAAGGTTAGAAGTAAATGACCTGATACTATATTTGCTATTAATCGAATTCTTAAAGTTAATGGTCGAATAGTAGTTCTAATTAATTCAATTAATACTATAAAACTAATTAAAGCATCAGGGGTTCCATTTGGAACTAAATGTTCAAATATTTTGTTTGAATATTTAATTCATCCAAAAATAAAAAATCCTGTTCATATTGGTACTGATATAAATAAATTAAAAGTTAAATGTCTTGAAGATGTAAAAAGATTGGGAATTATACCTATTAAATTACAGGTTACGATAAATATAAAAAGGGAAGTAAATATAATTTTTGCTCTGTCTTTTTTAGTTTTTAACCCAATTTCAAATTGTTCTCTTAACGAATTAATTAAGTTTTTTTTAATTATTATTATTCGTGAAGGCTTTCTTCAAAATGAAACAATAAATATTAAAAGAAAAATTGCTATAATAGATCAATTTAATTCTCCAATAAAAATCTTTACTCTTCTTTTTGGGTCAAAAGAAATAAATAAACTCAAAATTTTTATTTCTAGTTTATTTCTTTTATTAAATGTTTTTTTTGTTTTTTTTGAATTTAACATAAATATAGTTATTGATAAAATGGATAGGATTCTAAATAATAAAAATAAGAGTTGATATAAAAGGTTTATAGGTAAAATTTGGTAAACTTTTTCAAATTTTTAAATAATTTTAAATTATGTTTAATTTAATAAACTTTATATTATTGTAAGTAATATTTTTTAAATAATTTTAAAGAGGTGAAAGTTGTCGCACATGTTTTATTCTATCAAAATAATCCTTTTAATCAGGCACTCTTTAAATTTAAGTTTTATTATCAAAGATTTTTTATCTACTTACTTAAAAAATTTATATTTTTAAAAAAATGATTCAAATTTTTCATTTTTTTTGATATTTTTTTAAAAAATGCCCTGTATGTTTAGCTTGGATTTCTTATATCGGAAAAAAAAAGATCAAATTTTTAACATTTTTTGAGAAAATGCTCTGTATGTTTAGCTTGGATTTCTTATATCTGGAAAAGTTGTATTTTTCTCTTTAATGATATATATATTTATAATAAAATCAAGAAAAAGGCTAAACTAATCTAGCAATTTAACTTTGACAAAGTTATATTATATTTAATTACTTTAGAAGATTTTTCTTATTATTGATTTTTAATATCAATGTATTATTTTATACTACAAAAGTATGTTATTTTCCGAATCAGTAAATACATAAATAAAGGAATAATCATACTACATCAACAAAGTGTCAATATCAAGCTGCTGCTTCAAAACTAAAATGGTGATTAGATGAAAAATGATTTTTAATTATTCGTTTTAAACATACTATTAAAAAAATTGTTCCGATAATTACATGGATTCCATGAAATCCTGTAGCTATAAAAAATGTTGATCCATAAACTGAATCTGCAATTGAAAATGATGCTTCAATATATTCAATATATTGAAGAATTGAAAAATATACACCTAAAATAATAGTTAAAAAAAGATAAATGATTGATTTTTCCTTATGACCTAATATTAAAAAGTGATGAGAAGCTGTAAGTGAAATTCCTGATCTTAATAAAATAATAGTATTTATTAAAGGGATTGCTATAGGGTTAAATGATTTAATACCTTTGCAAGGTCAGTTTTGTCCAATAAAAATGTCTGGTGAAAGTGAGCAGTGAAAAAATGATCAAAAAAAAGATAGAAAAAAGAATACTTCTGATGTAATGAATAGGATTATTCCTAATTTTAATCCTTTTAAAACCTCTTTTGTGTGTCGATTTTCAAATGTTGCTTCACGGATTACATCCCGTCATCAAAGGGATGCAACAGTAATTATAATTAAAATTGTAAAGGTTAAAAAATAATTTCTACACTGAAAATTGTTTATTTTCTTAGCATTTAGGAAAACTAAATTAAATAGCTGGAATGAAGCAAGAATTGGTCAAGGTCTAGAAGAAACTAAATGGAATGGTACAATAATTTTTGTTATTTCTTTAAAACCTATTGGTAAAATTGAAGTAAAAATTCAATAGTTTTTTTAACTTATTTAAAGTATAAATCCGGATATCCGACTTTCTATTTGGAAAATAGATTTGCTTATTACAATAGATTTATAATAAGAGTAAATAATCTTTACTTTTTCTTAGGTCGAAACTAAGAACAGAAGCACTGTTTTCTTATTTATGTTAAATTGCTTCAACAGAAATTGGTATAAATCTATGTCCTGTACCACAAATTTCAGCACATTGACCATAAAAAATTCCTGGATGTGTTACTTGGAAATTAACTGAATTTAGTCGTCCCGGGATTGCATCAATTTTAATTCCTAGTCTAGGGACTGAAAATGAATGAATAACATCTATTGATGTAGTAATACATTGTACTTCTGTACAATAAGGAATAATTAATCGTGTGTCTGTTTCTAAAAGTCGTCATCCGATTTTATATTTTTCTATATTTAATAAGTCTAAATCTGGTATAATATAAGATGAATATGATCATCCTTCTTGATCAAAAAATTCATAGATTCAATATCATTGAGCTCCAATGACTTTTATTGAAATTGTTGGATTTAATCTTAAATCAAAAAGGTATAAATAATAAAGTGAAGGATAAGCAATTAAAAATAGAATAATTATTGGCAGAATAGTTCAAATAATTTCTAAATTGATGTTTTCTTTAAAATTATAGTTGGTATTTTTTGTTCTTAAAATTTTGTAAATTGTAATAAAAATAAATGTTGTAATTATTGTTAAGAATATTATAGTATAATCGTGAAATTCTTCTATAACTATAATGGATATTGTTCTTCTATTTTTGAAAATATCAAAGTACATTACCTATAATATTTGAATTTAAAATTCATTTTTAATTTAGGTATAATCTAGGTGCACTTTCTAGTACACTTACTATGTTTCGACTTATTCCAATTTTAATCGGAAGTGACGGGCAATTTGTACCTATAATAAAAATAATTCATTTTTTTATTGTTTTAAAAAATTACTTTTAAGTTCTCTTTTTTATAAAGTTTACTTTTATAAATTATTCCTTTTTTTACAATGATGCTCAACTTTTCTTTTTAAATTCTGTCTTGACCTGAATTTTTATCTTAAAATATTTAGAAAATAAATAATTTTTATTATTTTCTTTAAACGGAGATATAGAAATTTTTTAATTAAAAAGTAAGGTAATTGTGAATTGTCATAATTTAAAAAATCAAGCACCCCTAAATTTTTATTATACTGCCATATTTTTTGAGTTAATAATACTTTATTTTGCTCTGGACAATTTTTTATAGTTAATACAAGGGTATCAAATCCTTTTTTATTATTTCTTTTTGTAGATTCTAAAATTTTTAGAATTAGTTTAATAATTTTAATTTAACCTAAATTTTATTATTTTAAATTCAAGTCTTTTTAAAAAACTACATTTCCAAATTACTACTTGAACTTTAAGTATGACCGCGATTGCTGGCACTTATATATATCAGTTAATTTTTTGTTCTTTTATTTTTTTTAAAAATTAAAAATTTTTTATACTGAATTTTTTTAATTTATTTTTTTTCATGCATAGAACTTTTTTTTTTGTAGTTTTATCTAAAATAAAAATTTTTGCTCTAAATTATAAATAATATCTTAATATTTTCAGTATTATACTTTTTTTAAGCTAAAAGAGCAAAGTATGTCTATATATTTTAATTTTAAAGTAGATATAATTTATATAATTTTTATATGCAAAATAAATATTTTTTTTAAATTACTACTCTTCTAAAAGGATATTTATCAAGGTTGGAGTATGAATCCAATAGTTTTTTTAACTTACTTTTAGTATTTTATTATAATTGTTAAAAATGTTGATACAAAAAGATTTAATGTTGATAGAGGAAGAATAATTTTTCAACATATAAATATTAATTTATCGTAACGGTATCGTGGTAAAGTTGCTCGTGCCCAAATAAAAATGAATATAAAAATTATTGGTAAGATTAAGTATATAATTGAAAATCTTTTTATATAAAAAAATATAACTCTTGTAAATATTCTAAAAAACATAATTATTATATATTCTGCTATAAAAATGATTGCAAATACTCCTCTTCTATATTCTGTATTGAATCCTGAAACTAATTCTCTTTCTCCTTCTGCAAAATCAAATGGTGTTCGGTTTAGTTCAGCTAAGACTGATAAAATCCATATAAAAAATGGAATAAAAAAAAAGAAAAAGTTAAATTCTTTTTGGAATTGGTTTAATTTTATGAATTTTATTGAAAAAATTATTATTATATTTCTTATTATAATAAAAATTAATGAAACTTCATATGAAATTGTTTGAGCAAGGGCTCGTATACCTCCTAATAAAGAATAATTAGAATTTGATGATCATCCAGCAATCAAGATTGGATAAATACCTAAACCTAAAATAGATAGCATTATTAAAACTCTAAAATTTATTCTTATAAATTGAAAGAAATATGGTATAATAATTCAAATAAATAAAGCTAAAGTTAAACTCAATGAGGGCGATAAAAAAAATAAAATGGAGTTAGAGGTTAATGGTCAATTTATTTCTTTTGTATAAAGTTTTACTGCATCAGATATAGGTTGTAAAATTCCTAAAATTCCTGTTTTGTTTGGTCCTAATCGAATTTGTATATATCCTAAAATTTTTCGTTCCAAAAGAGTAATAAATGCTACTGCTACTAATGAACATAATAAAGAACATAAAAAGGTAAAAATAAAGAAAAAAATTATTGAAATTTAATTTTGGTTTATTTTTAATTTTGAAAATTAACAGTTTTATTTTAACTTAAAATTTCATAATATTAAAATTATTGGTGAAAATATTAAAATTATAGAAATTCTTCTAACCTTTTTACTTTTTAAATCTATTTTAGAAATGTTTTTATTAAAAATTATATTAGATATTAACATTCGTGTATAAAAAAATGTTGCTAAAGTGTTTGAAATCAAAATAATAATAGTTGGGATTAATAAATTTATTTCTATTATTTTTAGGATTATTATTAATTTTGGTAAAAATGTCAAAAATGGGGGTAATCCTGCTATATTAAATAATATAATTATTGTATTAAATATTATCATTTTTTCCATTTTGTTTATTTTAAAAATTTGAAATAGAAAGTTTAAGTTTTTTGATTTAAATATTGAGATTAGTATTATTCTTGAGATTCTATAAATAAAAAAGTATAGTTTAAATAGCTTTTTTGAAAAAAGGATTCTTATTATAATTATTGATATATGATTAATTGATGAAATTCCTATAATTTTTCGTATTGAAAAAATTGTTAATCCAGTAATTGATGCTACTAATCTATTAATTAAAATTAATATAATTAAAAATCTTTTTTGTGTTATTAATATTAAAGTAAATAAAGGGATAATTTTTTGGATTGTTAATAAAATGAAACATCTATTTCAAGAAATTCCTTCTATAATTTTTAAGGTTCAAAAATGGAATGGACATAATCCTCTTTTTATAATTAATGATAAGTAAAATGTTGATAAAAAAATTGTTTTTATTTCTTTATTTAATTTTATTAAAAAGCAAGAAAAGATTATTATTCTTGATGAAATTCTTTGAATTAAAAAATAAATTATAATTGAGTTTTCCGTGTTTTTTTTTGAATCTATAGACATATATGGAATAAATGAAAATAAGTTAATTTCTATAGCTATTCATACTCCAATAATTGAGTTTGATGATACTCCTAAAATAATACTTAAAAATATTGTTATTAAAAGAATAACTTTCTGTGAAAAAACGTTTTTTATTTCATAGTTGTAAAACTTTTCTATGAAAAATATAGTAAAATAATCTAAATTTAAGATGATAAACTGTAAATTTATTTATGAACTTTTGTTCTTTTACTATTTATAAATTTTATTATTTTTAAATAATATTTATTAAATAAAAAATAATAAAAAATAAACTAAAGTTAAGATTTGCCCAACTAAAATAAATGGGTCTTCAACTGGTCGTGCTCCAATTCATGTTAATAAAATGAAAGTTGTTACAAGTGATCAAAATAGGATTTGTTTTTTTATTCTAAATTGTTTTCCTTGTTGTTTTCTTTCTTTTTTAATAAAAGGGATAAATAAAAGGATTAAAATAGATATTAGTAAAGCAATTACTCCTCCTAATTTATTTGGGATAGAACGCAAAATTGCATAAGCAAATAGAAAGTATCATTCCGGCTTAATGTGAAGTGGAGTTACTATTGAATTAGCAATAGAAAAATTATCTGGATCTCCTAGGTAAAATGGGAAAAAAGAAATAATAAAGATTAATCCTAAAAATAAAAACAAAAATCCTATTAAATCTTTTAATACAAAGAAAGGGGTAAATGGAATTTTGAAGGATTTACTAAAAATACCTAAAGGATTGTTTGATCCTTTAACATGAAGAAAAAATAAATGCATAATTACTATTATTAAAACAACAAAAGGTATTAAAAAATGAAAAACAAAGAATCGATTTAATGTTGCATTATCAACAGAAAATCCCCCTCAAATTCAGTATACTAGTATAGTTCCTAAATATGGAATAGCTGATAATAAATTAGTAATAACTGTGGCACCTCAAAATGATATTTGACCTCAAGGTAGTACATATCCTAAAAAAGCTGATGCTATAGTTAAAAAAAAAATGATTACTCCAATGTTTCATGTTTCTAGAAGAAGAAAGGATTCATAGTAAATTCCTCGTCCTACATGAATAAATATACAAATAAAGAAAAATGATGCTCCATTTGCATGTAAAATTCGTATAAATCATCCTATATTAACATCTCGTATAATGTGAATTACTCTTTGAAAAGCTATTTCTGTGTTTGGTACATAATGTATTGCTAAGAATAGTCCTCTAAGAATTTGAATTATTAAACAGATTCCTAGTAATGATCCAAAATTTCAAAGGAGAGAAATGTTTGAAGGGGTTGGTAATTTTACTAATGAATTATTAATAATTTTAAAAATTGGATTTTTGTTTATTTTATAAAATGTTATATTATTTAAGTTTTCTTAATTTAAGGATAAATTTATCATTTTTATATTGAAAATATAAAGTTTTTTTTAAACTACATAAACTTACAGAAAATAATTTAATAAAAATATTAATTTTGGAGATTAAATTTGAGGTTTCTCTTTTCTGATTTCTTATATCAGTATAAAATTATTTATCTTTTCAATCAAATGTTATTTCTTTTCATTCAATAAAAATACCTAAAATTAAGATTAATAAAAAAGTAATTCTTGTTAATGTCCATTTAAAGAAATTAGCTTTTAGAAAAGTTGGAATAAGAGGTAAAATTAAAGCGATTTCTACATCGAAAATAATAAAAATGATGGCAATTAAAAAAAATCGTATAGAAAATGGTATTCGGGATGAACTTAAAAAATTGAATCCACACTCAAATGGAACTCACTTTTCTCGAAGGTTTTTTCTTTTTTTTGAAGTTGTAATTGTTAATAAAATAAGTATAATTCTAATTATTAATATTGATAAAGTTAAAAAATAGTTTAAAATCATTTACCCTTTTAAAACTTTAAAATTTTCTTGAAAGCAGTGTTCTTTTGTTGGAGTTGATTTTTGTCATTCCACTGATCAATTTATTATATTAACTGAAATTACTGTTCGTTGAGCTACTATTCTCTCCCATAAAATAAAAATAAAATAAATTGTAGAAATTAAACTAACTACTGAACCAAATCTTGAAATTTTATTTCAATCTTCAAAAAAGAATGGATAATCTGAATATCGTCGTGGTATTCCTATTAGCCCTAAAAAATGTTGTGGAAAAAATGTTAAGTTAACTCCAAAAAATATGATAAAGAAGTGAATTTTTAATCATTTTTTATTTATTGTTAATCCAGTAAATAAAGGATATCAATGAACTAATCCTGCAAAAATAGCAAAAATAGCACCTATAGATAATACATAATGAAAATGAGCAACAACATAATATGTATCATGTAAAACAATATCAATGGATGAGTTAGAAAGTATAACACCTGTTAATCCTCCTAAAGTAAATAAAAATACAAAACCTAGTCTTCATATTGTTGAAATTTTTATTTCAACTTTAGATCCACAGTATGTTGCTAGTCATCTAAAAATTTTAATTCCAGTTGGTACTGCAATAATTATAGTTGCTGAAGTAAAATAAGCTCGTGTATCAACATCTATTCCAATAGTAAATATATGATGGGCTCATACAATAAATCCTAAAAATCCAATTGCTATTATAGCATAAATTATTCCCATTAATCCAAATGTTGTTTCTTTTTTTCTTTCTTGTGTAATAATATGAGAAATTAATCCAAATCCAGGTAAAATAAGAATATAAACTTCTGGATGACCAAAAAATCAAAATAAATGTTGATAAAGTACAGGATCTCCCCCTCCTGCTGGGTCAAAAAATGAAGTATTTAAATTTCGGTCTGTTAAAAGTATTGTAATTCCTCCTGCTAAAACAGGTAAAGAAAGTAAAAGAAGAATAGCTGTTAAAAGAACTGATCAAACAAATAGTGTTGTTTTATCAAATCCTAATTTTTTTGTTTTTAGGTTTAAAATTGTTACAATAAAATTTAAGGCTCCTAAAATTGATGAAATTCCTGCCAAATGTAAAGAAAAAATAGTTAAATCAACTGAAATTCCTGAATGATAAAATGTTGATAAAGGAGGGTAAACAGTTCAACCAGTTCCTGCTCCTTCTTTTGAAAGTCCTATTAAAAGTAAAATAATAGATGGTGGTAAAAGTCAGAATCTTATATTATTTAATCGAGGAAATGCTATATCTGGAGCTCCTAATATTAAGGGAACAAGTCAGTTTCCAAAACCACCAATTATAATAGGTATTACAGTAAAAAAAATTATAATAAATGCGTGGGCTGTAACAACTGAGTTATAGAATTGGTCATTTTGAATAAATAGTTTTATAGGGGTTCGAAGATTTAAACGGATTATTATTCTTAATGAAAGTCCTAAAATTCCTGATCAAAATCCAAATATAAAGTAAAGAATTCCAATGTCTTTATGATTAGAAGAAAAAAGTCATTTGTAAATATACAT